AAATCTACTTTACTATCTTCATCCATGGATCCTTTACTCATACTTATTCAACTGGAAGTCTTGATCCAATTCCAAAATTATGTTTCGCAATTTCATAATCCAACTTTTCAATCTCTAAGTGACTCATGGATAGAAATCACGAGAATTTCTATTTGTTTTCTCGAATTTTTCATTGAGAAGTAAAGGATTAAATCCTTTATAAGAAATAAAGTTTTTGATCGGAATATGAATAAGACCGAAAGACCCCTTAACTCTTTAAGGGGGTAATAGAACGAATCACACTTTTACCACTAAACTATACCCGCTACAATGCGATTATTGTATACAAATGGGCCTTTTGTCGAAGAGGGTAATTGGGAATGAGATTCTGAAAGGCGGGTTCGTTTAATTTAAATTAAATGAAATAACTAAAGTTTTCTCTTTTGCTAAAGATTTGTTAAAGAGTTTTGATAGCTACGGATTACAAAAAACACAAAAATCATAAGAGAAAAATGCATTGTGGAAAAATCGATAGTTTCCTTTGTTTTCTTCCGAAAATGAAACTAAAATTCAAATAGAAAAATCAAAAGAATGTAAATAGCCTTTCTTCTTTTTGTTGTTGTTTGAATATAAAATATTCAATTGAATATTGAATATAAAATTGAATATTGAATATAATAAATAAGAAGCATTTTTGTTTTCAAATCAAATAAATCATTATTTATCTATAATTCGTATAATTCGTTGGAACTAAATTAAGGGGACCCGGCTAGGTACTGAACCAGGCCAGGCCATCAGAATAAGAAGGGCCCTTCGAACGAAATCAAGACAAAGATGCCTTCTTTATTTTTTCTTTTTTATTTCTAATTTTTATTTCTAATTTATAGGCTCGTTCGAGCCCTTCCTTTATCTATAAAATATCTAAAAGAAAGTCCTGATTTCTATATCTATATAGAATAGAAGAATATAGAATAGAAGAATAGAGAAAGAAGAGAAAGGAAGACTCCTTACATTATGTGTAATGTAGTAATTCTCTTTTTCAATTGGGAGAGGAGAGATGGCTGAGTGGACTAAAGCGTCGGATTGCTAATCCGTTGTACGAGTTATTCGTACCGAGGGTTCGAATCCCTCTCTTTCCCTTTCCGTTGATGACTTGATTTTTTTATTTTCATTTTCCAATTTTCTTAGGATTTTATCTATTCCACACGTTTAACTAAGATTTCAAAAATGGAAAATGAACCAAGGAAAAACCCTTTGGATTTTATTCTTCACGTTGTCCAGGATTACGTCCTGGATCATTAGATAGGAATCCAAAGATGAAGAGAGAAACAAAAAATATCACTACGGTATAAACGAAGAGTTTCAGAGTAAGCATTAGACAATCTCCAAGATAAGATGATTAAAAAAAAAAAATAAATAAAGAGAATAGATCTTCCACTTTTCTACCACATATCCCATTTTGACACCAAAAAATGAGGTTTTTCTAGAAATAGAAAGAAATTGTCAGAAATTCAGTTGGAGTAAGAGTTTTTCATTAACAAAAACTTCTTTCATATCCAAATTCGATATTGTGGGAGACCCTAATATACTAGGGTTTAGGGCGACTATCCAAGAATTTCAATGTGTGACTCGAGGGTTCAGACTCTAAAACTTATCTGATTTTATCAATTGTTAGAATTCTGTTAGAATTCTTTCTCGAAGAAATCATGAATTTTCTAGGATATTTATTAAGGATCTCATCGAAAACTTACAGCAGCCTGCCAAACAAAGGCTAAGAGAAAAAAAAACACAGGTATGACTGGCATAACATCTATGATTGGATTCAAAAAGGCATAGGCTTCGGGCAATTTGCCGAAGAAAAAACTACTCGAATAAAGGGCATAATTAAGACAAATAGAGATCAAACTAAAGATATTAAGCATAACAGACATTTTGTTCTTGGAGATAATTGCATTTTGATTGAATTCTTAATATAAGGAAAAAGAAAGTAAGTAAGTAAGGTATACAAAAAATCCTTCTTTCTTTTTTTTGAACCCACCCAATCAAAAATCCTCCAATTCTCAAAAGAGAATAGAAGAAATCATACTTTCATACAATATCTTAATTGAATTATATGTAATGATCAATAAATTGAGTTGAATTCTATATCTATATGGATCAAAATCCTAGGAATTCTATAGATATTTGGGCTGGAGTTGACAAACAAGCAATCCCAATATTATACTTTCTTAGTGTAGATTAGAAATGGAATATGGGGCGTGGCCGAGTGGTAAGGCACCGGGTTTTGATCCCGTTCTTCGAAGGTTCGAAACCTTCCGTCCCATATTTTCTTTGAATCTCATTTTCTTATTTTTTTTAGGTATTTTATTTTTTTGTTTGGCTATAATGAAGAGTTGTAAATCTATGTAACGATTGGATTGAGGCAGGAGTGATTTATCCTATCCCTTTATTCACTTTATGACTTTATAACAAGATTGATTATTGAAATCTTACTCAACTCATGTTAAACAAAATCCATACAAAATACATATAAAATGAGGAAATGTTTAGCTTATATGTATCCTTCTATTTCCATGACAATAGTCTTTCGGTTTTTGTGAAAAAGGTTTGGGATCCCTTAAATTAGTTAAACTTCAATTACTTAAATTAAGTATTATAGAATAGCTATAACAGTGACAACTGTTCAGTCTATCTGATGGATACGCAAACCCCTACCTATTTTTTCGGTTTTGATTTTCGCAATCAGATGAAAAGAATAAAGATTCAAATCTTCCCTTACATCCGTTTTTTGTCCATCTCATGAAAAAAAAATGGGATTTATTTCTTCTTTTATCTAATCTATTTATCTATTTGAAATCAGGAATGAATGGGTCAATTCAAAAAAAAAAACTTATCTTCCCTAAGATGATTAAATGTGATCCTTACTATTTTTCTTCAAATCAAATAATGATGTCTAAATAGGAACCTTTTTCCATTCGAAATGGTTTTAATAAATATTTCGAATGATTCCTTGTAAGTTGAATCTTTGGTACTCAAAAAGTAGGAAATAGGTCAATCTATCCTATTGAGTCGCTTGAAGTTGCAGACTCAAAAAGAACTTATTTCTTCGTTTATCTATTTCTTTAACATATATATGTTAAAGATAGTGTCTTGCTAAGTAAGACTTCTTCAGAAAAATCTTTACACATATCCACATATCCTATAGAATCCACATAATCCACAGATCCTATATAGAAATAGAATAGAAGAAAAAGTATAGAGTACGATGTCTATGTACAACTGAACCAATGACTATTCATGATTCAATGATTGAATCAATTTTATACCGGTTCCAAATAAGAGGACTGCTATGATAAAACTTCGTTTGAAACGATGTGGTAGAAAGCAACGTGCGACTTGGTGGATGGGTCTGTTGTGGTTTATTATAGCCGCTAGTTGTCATACTGTATCTAATTATATTAAGTTTCCGTCTCATTATACATACCGATTTTATCTTCCAGGTTATGCTAATTTAGAGATAAGCTTGACGGTCCTCTTTCCTCGACATCGCTTGCTCTGTTTTTTGCGAACCCTTTACTTTCGTTTCCTAATCTTAGTCTTGGGTTTGTAAATAGTCCACGATGGAGCTCGAGTAGAAAGAATTAGTTCATTTCTCGGGGGCAAGGATCTAGGGTTAATGCCAATCAATAAATTGGAACAACTTCGTAAATAGATCTTCGATATAGAAATGGAAAGGATCCAAGGTGTATCATGCGGAAATCAACTGCCCGTAGGATTCTTTGATAGAAAGAAATCACAAAAAGGGTATGTTGCTGCCATTTTGAAAGGATTAAGAAGCGCACCGAAGGAATGTCTAAACCCAATGATTTAAAACAAAGAATAAGGGATCCCAGAACAAGAAAACACCATTTTAATTGTCTCGATAGTCTCAATAACTGGATCAGACTGAAGAATAAAAATCGAATTTTAAACGAGAGAAACAAAAGGGGGTAAAGACCACTCAATAAATGAAATAGCTTAAAGGTTTTTTCCTTTAAGCTATTTGAAAGTTATCCAACTTGAGTTATGAGTACGAATGGTGGTTTCTTTTTGATTTTCAAGAAGGAAGAAGAATAAAAAGACTTAAATCATAGTCTAATTTATTTTCTAGGCGCATTTGTCATTTATTAGAATTCCATACATAGACAAAACTTCGAATCAAATCATTTTTTCTCGAGCCGTATGAGGGGAAAACTTCCTATACGTTTCTAGGGGAGGTTTTGTTCATCTACATCTATCCCAATGAGCCGTCTATCAAATCGTTGCAATTGATGTTCGATCCCGAAGAGAAGGAAAAGCTCTTCGAAAGGTGGGTTTTTATGATCCAATAAAGAATCAAACTTATTTAAACGTTCCTGCCATTCTATATTTCCTTGAAAAAGGTGCTCAACCTACAGGAACTGTTCAGGATATTTTAAAGAAGGCGGAAGTTTTTAAGGAACTTCGACCTAATCAAACGAAATTCAATTAAAGAAATAACAAGGGGGGTAGTGATTTGTATATAACTTTGTATAATTTTTCTCTACTCTTTTTCCCCCCTTCATCCTGATCCTGCTTTATTCCTATCTATTTCTCATTGCTTTTGTCGAATTCCATGGTCAATAAAAGCAAAACCTTAGTTTATTGATCATATGAATCTGAAATTCGGACATTTAATTTCTTTCAATTATGCGGTTTTACTTGGAATTTTACTAACCAAGAAGGAATCCAGTTTGCTTATTCCACTTAGATTGATGGAATAGATTAATAATCCGATATTTTTTTTCCATTGTATTCTTTTCTCAACTTTTATATTGACAACAGTGTATCGAACAAATAGAATTATATTGACAACAGTGTATCGAACAAATAGAATTATATTGACAACAGTGTATCAAACAAATAGAATTCAGTGAAGTGGATCTATTTATTTCCGACCCATAGGTTTGTTGGTTTGTTTTTTTACTTTACCTCATTCAAATGAGGCTTTCTTTGATATTGAT